AAGTGTGACCCCCCCTAGACAATAAAATATGTTGACATGAGGAGGAACATACTTACTAGTTATATCGTCTGCAATCGCTTGAATCTCGAGACGTTCCTCGAACCAATCATATACTTTATTGAGATAGGTAATCCAAGAAGACTCCCCCTCTGAGAACCGTATATGAGAATTTAATCTCGTACGGCTCAAACAGAAACACACAAATACTAGTTTCAACGAATATAGAAAGTGCAAAACTTCTTATTCTTATTCGCTTGATTTGATTCGATTTGTCCCGAAGATAGTAAGTAACAAAAAGACGGAATCTCTTCTTTCTTTGTGATGATAATGCCAAAAAATATCAAGTCGGCTCATCCGTCTTTCTTTATGTTAATCGTTACGGGCCTCTTGAATCTTCTCTTCCCTATTTTTTTTGTACGTAATGCGGATTTACTCTTGTTTTACTATTGATAGGAATTCTCTTGTTGAGACCCTATGAATCAATTAAAACCTCAGATTCATACTAGAACCACGATGATTTCGCCCCAAGCTAAACTCAAAGGTTCTCTGAGTAAAAACCATTTGATGATCACTTATTCAATGAGTAGATGTAATGACTCAACAAAATCTTTGTCCTTCGGACAAAAGAAGTCTGAAGAAAGAAAAATCGTTTGCTTTATAAAATACTTATCTGACATCTGACATTTTTTTTTGAGTCCGGTCGCGAGGTCTGAATAGTAGGTATGAATCATAGTTCAAATATTTCTTTTCTTGATCTATTCTATATATTCCGTGCTCCAGATACTAGAATCAATATCTGACGAGGTAGAATCATCTTGATAGAGACGACAGGCTCTTTCTCTGTATTATCAATAGGATCAATTATAACAAGTCACACGCTCATATTCCGGAAATACCGAAACAAATAAATTCCACAGTCGAACTACCAGAATGGTCTATAAATCCGAGTCTTAAGTAAATTTGTTATTTTGATCGAAAAACAAGGACTTCCTTGTTTTTATGAACCTAACTCGTTGAAATTCCATCCAGTAAAACGGAAGAATTATAAATTTCCAAAATAATAGATAGGAATATCGCAAATAGAGCCATTGCGATTCCCATAAGTGGTGTAGTCCCCCAGCCCGGAGCTACTTTACCATATTCCGAATTCAATGGTTTCAATAAACTCCCTACATTAGTTTGTCTTGGCCTAGATCTAGAACTACCTTCAACGGTTTGTGTCGCCATAAATCCTATTTAATCATTGGTTGAGATCTGTTGACTTTGTATACCATTCCGTTGTAGTTGTAAATAAACGATCTTATCGTAGATCCATTGTGATCTTGAAATTATCTCAAAATGGAAACAGCAACCCTAGTCGCCATCTCCATATCTGGTTTACTTGTAAGCTTTACCGGGTACGCCTTATATACCGCTTTTGGGCAACCCTCTCAACAATTAAGAGATCCATTCGAAGAACACGGGGACTAGACTAGTTGAAGTAAGGAGCCGACTATATTATATTGGTCGGCTCCTTACTTCAACTTCAGTTGAGATAATGAAAAATCATTTCGTTTTTTTAGTAGGAACCTTGGGCGGTTCTCGAAAAAAGATAGCGAAAAAAATTATCCCTAAAGTCGAGACTAAAAGGAATGTATAAACCAATGCTTCCATAGATTCGATCGTGGTTTACAATTATAGCTTCCACACCTATTCATTTGGGATCATTTACCATATAAAAAGGGGAAAAAGAAAAGTGGTCAAGTCAAGATTTCTTAGGTACGTACCCTATTCAAATAAAAAAAATAGAGGCGAAAGATACCGTAGCAATCTTGTATCAGACCACCTGTCTCCTTGTAGTTGGATCTCCAAGTTTTTGGAATGCTCCAAATTCCACTTGAGCATCCAAATCTGGATCAATACCAGCAAAAACATCTCTGAACAGGGTTCTAGCACCATGCCAAATGTGTCCGAAAAAGAAGAGCAAAGCAAACGTAGCATGCCCAAAAGTGAACCAACCCCTTGGACTGCTACGAAAAACACCATCGGATTTCAAAGTAGCCCGGTCTAATTCAAAAATTTCACCTAATTGGGAACGTCTAGCATATTTTTTCACAGTAGCAGGATCACTATAACTGACTCCGTTGAGTTCGCCACCATAGAACTCAACGGTTACACCTACTTGTTCAACACTATACTTTGATTCTGCCCTTCTAAAAGGAACATCGGCCCTCACAATTCCGTCTCCATCTACCAAAACTACCGGGAATGTTTCAAAAAAAGTGGGCATACGGCGTACAAAGAGCTCGCGCCCTTCTTTATCTCTAAAGACGGGGTGACCTAACCACCCAACAGCTATTCCATCCCCGCTGTCCATTGATCCCGCTCTGAATAATCCCCCCTTTGCCGGATTATTACCAATGTAATCATAAAAAGCTAATTTTTCAGGAATTTTAGACCAAGCTTCCGATAAACTCAGATTTTCGGCTAGTCCAGCGCCAACTCTTCGATATATTTCTTGCTGGAAGTATCCCTGATCCCACTGATAACGAGTAGGACCAAATAACTCGATTGGGGTAGTTGCTGAACCATACCACATAGTTCCAGCAACAATGAAAGCTGCAAAAAAAACAGCAGCGATGCTACTAGAAAGTACAGTTTCAATATTGCCCATACGTAATCCTTTGTATAGACGTTGAGGCGGGCGGACACTAAGATGAAATAGGCCTGCTAATATGCCCAATGTACCCGCTGCAATATGATGAGAGGCTATTCCTCCCGGAACAAAAGGATCAAAACCTTCTGCGCCCCACGCCGGATTTACAGATTGTACTTTTCCAGTTAGTCCATAAGGATCGGATACCCATATTCCAGGACCATATAAACCTGTTACATGAAATGCGCCAAAGCCAAAGCAAGCTACTCCTGAGAGAAATAAATGAATTCCAAAGATCTTGGGCAAATCCAAAGAAGGTTTTCCTGTACGTTCATCACAGAATATTTCTAGGTCCCAATACACCCAATGCCAGATGGCTGCCAAGAAACACAAGCCAGAAAACACAATATGTGCCCCTGCCACGCCTTCATAACTCCAAATACCCGGATTCGTTATAGTTCCTCCTGAAATACTCCAACCACCCCACGAATTCGTTATTCCTAAACGAGTCATGAAAGGTATAACGAACATACCTTGTCTCCACATTGGATCAAGAACAGGGTCAGAGGGATCAAAAACCGCTAATTCATATAGAGCCATCGAACCTGCCCAACCAGAAACTAGAGCTGTATGCATTATATGGACAGAAAGCAATCGACCGGGATCATTCAATACGACAGTATGAACACGATACCAAGGCAAACCCATGGAAATACCCCTTTAGCAAAAATAGATACTATGTAACTTTATCACATTGAAACTTATACTATGTACCTAACCTTTTCAGTGGATTCTGTATAAGAAAGGGTTACTATTTCTTCCGTTCCGTTGAAAATAACGGAAGAATTCTGTTCGTAAGAACAAAGAGAAGCAGATCTATTCTATACTCGATAAGTACCAATACGCAATGGGAGGATTGGTCCCTTTTTAGGGGAAGGAATGCATAGATACTTATTCATTATTCGAACGATTGACGGACCCGTTCGTTCAAATTTTTATTTATTTTGTCTTCCTATATAAACCTTAAATCTATGTATAAAATATAATAAACAGAAAAAAATGATGAAGACAATAAACCCATTCTTACGTTTCCATATTAAAGTGAAGTATAGTACTTAATTTTTTTCTTAAATTTAATGCCCATTGGTGTTCCAAAAGTACCTTTCCGGAGTCCTGGAGAGGAAGATGCAGTTTGGGTTGACGTATAGTGCGACTTGTCAGACATATTGGGTTATACGGGATTTACCCGTTTTCTCACCCGATCGAGATATCCTCCGTTTCGCCCAAGAAATATTGTAAATATTGTATTGATTGAACCATTAATCATTCGGAGCGTGAAGTGAAATTAGATCAATTTATATTGAGGATAAATATATTATCAATTAGAAGAATTTATGGTTGACTTGGACTAATAAAATAAAGTATCCAGGCTCCGTTCAGAAAATACCAAATCAACAATGGTAATATATGCACGATTACCACTTGTATCATAGACAATTCTTATACTTATTATAGGGAGGGGTGATCCGAAACTGCCGTGCTAACCAGTATGATGAATACATCAAATAGTTTAGTTTGGGGGAAGGCATGAAACAAATTAAAAAAAAAAGTAGTAGCAAAAAGAAGTGGTACTGAGATCATTTGCCCTATATGTGCAAATAGAATTAGGACAGATCTTTCCCCGGAGTAGAACATAAACCTAAAAGAATTGAAAGAGCCCATTCAGGAACAAGAAAATGACATCGTGATTTTCATCTCGACGAAACAATACATCAATGAAAGGTTAATTCAATCAGTAAATTCTTTTTTTTAGGGAAGGGGCAAAAACTCATGTTTTTTGCAAAATGGAGGAAAACCCTTTTTTTAGAAAAACGGAAATCTGTTACAAAAAAAGAGATAGGAATAGAATAGACACATTGATTCTTTTTTCGCAATTTTATTTTTGAACCGTATGCATCCAAAGGTGCACGTACGGTCTCTAAGGGATACAATTTTGTCCTAATCAACCGACTTCATCGAGAAAGATTACTTTTTTTAGGGCAAGAGGTTGATAGCGAGATCTCGAATCAACTTGTTGGTCTCATGGTATATCTTAGTATAGAAGATGATACTAAGGATCTTTATTTGTTTATAAACTCTCCCGGCGGGTGGGTAATACCGGGAATAGCCATCTATGATACTATGCAATTTGTGTCACCCAATGTACATACAATATGCATGGGATTAGCCGCTTCAATGGGATCTTTCATTCTGGTCGGAGGAGAAATTACCAAACGTATAGCATTCCCTCACGCTTGGCGCCAATGAATATTTATTTGAAAAAAAAAGAAGAAGACTATGCCTTCGCCATATCGAATATGAATAATAAGTAATAATAGCATGGCACTTCGAGTTCGATATGAACAATCCATTATTGTTTTTCTTAACATGAGATTTTGTATCGAGATAGTAGTATGAAACAAGGGTTATTTCCGATTTTATCTTATGTGTCGGGAGTACATTTCAGCGTCACAAACCATTTTCTTCCACACCGGAAGTCTCTTTACTGATATTTATGTTATGAAAGAAAAAGAAAGAGTACGAAAATGGGAAAAAGGATCATTTTTACTTATTTTGATCATATCAAAAAGTCAAAAAGAAACTTTGGGATTGCTAAATCACAGATGAGATAAATATAGAAAGCAACAGAACCATCATAGTATTTTTTCTTCCCATGATACGAAAGGAAGGGTGGTAAATGGATCATTCAACGATTTGGATCGTAGGGATCCTATTTCTTTCTTCGATAGAATAGAAGGGAGGAAAGGTAAATTCCATTGCAGAGCCGTATGCAATGAGTAAAAGATGCCCGTACGGTTGTTCAATTCTATTCTCTTTTTTTTTTTTTCTTCTTGTTTTTTTATCCCTTACTTGACCCCAATCGTTCGAGATAGAAGAATCGTTCATGCATAATGTTATATCAATATTATCAGGGTTATGATTCACCAACCCGCTAGTTCTTTTTATGAGGCACAAGCCGGGGAGTTTATCCTGGAAGCGGAAGAACTACTGAAACTTCGCGAAACCCTTACAAAGGTTTATGTACAAAGAACGGGCACCCCTTTATGGGTTATATCCGAAGACATGGAAAGAGATGTTTTTATGTCAGCAACAGAAGCCCAAGCTCATGGCATTGTTGATCTTGTAGCGGTCGGAAATGAAAATACTGGGAATTCCGTGTAAATTCAACCCATGATTCCATTTCAAATTCAAACCATAATTCAAATTTTCCGCGATTTTATATTGAATCGAAATAATGCATAATCATAATCATCAGGTTAAGATCGATCTAAACCAAACTATTCTATCCATATATACGACATGCCAACTATTAAACAACTTATTAGAAACACAAGACAGCCAATAAGAAATGTCACGAAATCCCCCGCTCTTCGAGGATGTCCTCAGCGTCGAGGAACATGTACTAGGGTGTATGTGCGACTCGTTTAGATCATGAGTTCGAATAAATGAAACAATTTTTCCAGTACCAATTGCCAGTAACATAGGATAGATAGAGTGGAAGAAGGGTATTTATTACCTAAAAATGAGGATCTATCGATCTATCATATACCTATCTATCATATACCTAATATTGTTTGTGTATAGAATATCTATATTGTTTGTGTATGGAATTTATGGTTTCCATTGGTGCAAATCCAATCACCTCCATTTGAGATGAGAAGAAATTCTCCATTGGTAGCAAATAGTTATCCATTAAGCGGAGGAAATAGTACTATAAGAAGCAAAAAATCATGTTCTTATTCTTGAAAGAACGGACTAACAAGGTCAGCTACCTAGCCAACTTTTATAATTAAATGCCGTCACTGTATAGATAGCCTTTTTTGTGAAAAAGGCTATCTATTATTGTATAATTGATGGGTAGAGCCAAAGATTGTGAACTATACAAGTTCACAATAACATTTGATTAAATGAAAGAGGAGGCTCCGGTGTATAGAGAGGACCTCACCGTTTACGAAGTAACCATAGAAACGACGGAACCCACTATTTTGATTTTTTTAGTATCGATAAAATTTATTATTTCCAAGTAAAATGTCTGGAAGGAATAAAAAATCGTGGTTGGGAAGGTCATAGTAGCAAAAGCCATTGGAATTTTTATTTTATATATTGGGATAATCCGTTTTGTTATTAAGCAACCGGGGAATAAAAGGATGACTGAAAGAAGAAAAATCAATTAGTTATTCATTAAAGTTTAATTTGATTCAATGACCAGAGTTAAACGAGGATATATAGCTCGGAGACGTCGAACAAAAATTCGTTTATTTGCATCAACCTTTATAGGGGCTCATTCAAGACTGACTCGAACGGCTACTCAACAGAAAATGAGAGCTTTGGTTTCCTCTCATCGAGATAGGGGAAGACAAAAAAGGGATTTTCGTCGTTTATGGATCACTCGGATAAATGCAGTAACTCGTGAAAGGGGGGTATTCTACAGTTATAGTCGATTAATACACAATATGTACAAGAAGCAATTGCTTCTTAATCGTAAAATACTTGCACAAATAGCTATATCAAATAAGAATTGTCTTTACATGATTTCCAATAAGATTCTCAAATAAAGGAGATTCTTAAAGTAATATTAATATATAGAAATGATTGAAAAAGAATTCCCGGAGTCCCTTCTCCGGGAAGATAGAATAAATTAAGATTAAGTAGTAGGAATGAACGAACATCTTTCAATAAAAAAAGATTTCTTCTTCCCCTATTTGTTGTTTCTTATAACACAACAAGAAAACCTGGATTCTAGACTTTTTCAAACAAAAAGGAAATCCGAGCTTGAGTTCCGATTGGAGTTTTGAGTAAATTGAGGAGTATGTCTATTTATTTCTGGTTCTAGGACCAGTAGTTCTAGGGATCGACTCGGCTCTCTCAAATTGTTTCTCATTATTAAGAAAGGGTAACAAAGATAAAATACGAGCTTGTTTTATAGCAATAGTAATCAATCGTTGTTGTTTCAAGGTCAATTTATTCACCCGTCTAGATAATATTTTTCCTTGTTCACTAATAAATCGACTAATTAAACTCATGTTTCTATAATCAATTCGATCCCCCGATTCAATTTGGGGATAACGCCTACGAGAGGATCGCTTAGATTTACGAAAGGGTTGCTTGGATTTATCCATGGGTTTTTCCTTTTCTCTAAAATTATATTTTTTTATTCATTTCAGATCCGACCAAAATAAGGTTTGATTTGTATATTATATATATGTGAAGTTCCTCCTTTTCCTGCTTCCTGCCCCTTGGATTGGAAAGATCGAACACACGTTCCGCTCGATCTATTTCTTTATTTCCCCGTGAATCGTATGCTTGTGACAATAGCGACAAAATTTTCTCAAGTCTAATCGACTAGGTGTATTGTGTCGATTCTTTTGAGTAATATATCTAGAAATGCCCGGCGATTCTTTATTGACACCATTTTGGACACAATTGGCACATTCCAAAATAACTATAACTCGGACATCTTTACCCTTGGCCATAAACCTCCTTTACATTTTGAATCGACTTAACTCTTCTATTTTCGATCCGAACCGAAGAATACGAAAATAACAAAAAAAATCAATAGAAGTTACTAACTAGAAATTCCATTTCTAAAGATTTCGTTGTAATTCAAATTAATAGGAATAGAATAATAGTAATAATGTAAGTAATACAATTTTTTTCTAACTATCAATTATTCCTATGCTAATCCCAGCATTTAAGGATCCTGCTATGATGGATTTCGTGCAGCCTGCCCTAGACTGTACTCCCCTTTCCATTTATGTTCTCCAAAATAGGATCTTAGATCCACAGGATTTTTGCTGAGGTTCAATACACTTTCTCTTTCCTTCCTATCCTAAAGAACTGAATGAAAAGGGGGTGGACGGGGTTTTAGTCACATCACGTATAATTGTATCCCAAATTTTCTTTATTTTTCGCATATCAATAACTAGAATGAAAAAAAAGGGAATGACAAAGCATCTGGGAATAAACGATTAATTTCTATCAATAACCCTGCTAAAGACCCAAACCAGAGAGTAGTTAGCACAGGGGCCGTGGAGAGATATGTTTTTATATCTCGCATTGAAAATCCTCCTTCTTTATTGTAATACATATATGGTCAGATGCTGTAGTTCAAGATCATTTTTATTTTTTTTTTACGTTAGGTTTCAGATATATATAATTCTTTTATTATATGAAACCAAAAATAAGATAAGAAATGACAAGAAAATTGTATATAGATAGAAGAGAAAATCACGATGTGGAAAACAATACATGGATTTTGTACAATGATACTGTACAAAAATTTTGAAAAGGGATGTAGCGCAGCTTGGTAGCGCGTTTGTTTTGGGTACAAAATGTCACGGGTTCAAATCCTGTCATCCCTACCTATTACTTCTCCTATGGGCAGTAACGAGGGATTAATATTAATTAAGTGAAATCAATTCAAATTGGACAGAATCCTTTTAAATTTTTGCATACCAATGTATGCAAGCAAGATGTATTGGAGGTACAAAAAAAATCCTTTTCTTTCCAATCGTATCCCCTGTCATAAGAAAGCGCTCTTAGTTCAGTTCGGTAGAACGCGGGTCTCCAAAACCCGATGTCGTAGGTTCAAGTCCTACAGAGCGTGATTCCGTTTATGTTATGTCGAATAAAACTTAACAAAACACAGTTGAATTGCTACTTGAATTTGACCCCCTCCTTACAGGAGGTCAATCAAAAAAATATTATTCAATCAAAGGTCCAACTGATCACCGCGTCTGTATTGTAAATATGCAGTTACAAATAATCCTGCTAAAGTAATAGGAATTAGACCTAAGACGATTCCAAATAGAAAAACTTCAATCATTTCGATTTGTTTTTTTAATAGTATAAAAAGAAAGGTAAGATCTATCCCTAAATATTAATCTGAATTGTCCGCAAATCTCAATGACCAAGAGTTAACAATTGACGCGGGAAGGAGCCGTAGAATACCCGAAATCTCGGAGAAATATTCATTTTTATGAATTGTTCATTCAATTCATTTCAAATAAGTCGTATCTTGTTCAAACCAATCAACAGAGCTGGGGTTATAGTTGAAGCAGCCAATAGAAAACCGAAATAACTAGTTATAGTAGGCATGAAAGAGCTTAATTGGATATTTTCTTTTGATACATATGTTGATAAAACACTTACCTAAGTTTCTATTTTTCTCAGATACGACGGCAATAAAAAACCAATTGACAGAAACAGAATAAGTTTAGTTTCAATTGAAAGTTCTTAATTCATTAATCATTATAGATGGATGGCACTAAAAAAAATAGAGTTACATAGGTGGAAAAAAAATAG